TCTCCCCGAAAACGACTGTCGTTTTTTAACCCCATTTTCAAAGAAATGAAAAAAAAAAAATTTTTAGTTGGATTGAAACAAATATCTGAATTAAACGAAACTCAAAAAGAAAAAGATAGGAGAATTCCTAATCAAATGATTTCTGAATCATCCCTTATCATTCCCATTCAATCTACGGATTTGAAAGATTTTTCATTTACCGAAACAAAAATGAGAGATCTGGCTGATAGAACAAACACAATCATGAATCGGATAAAAAAAATACAAAATCAAAAAGACAATAATAACGAGTTTATAACTAATGACAGAAATAGTAATTGTAATAAAAGAAATTCTATCAATAAATTATTAGTATCAATAAGAAAAAGTTTGAAGAAATTAAAAAAAAGAAATGTACGATTAATACGAAAATCCTATTTGAGAATCAAATTTATTATTCAAAAGATATACATAAAAGTATTTTTATGTATCATTCATAAGAATAGTCCGAGAATCACTACACAACTTTTTGAATTATCAAAAAACGAATTTGATAAATTTATTTCCAATAATGAAATAAATAAAGAAAAAATGAATAAAACAAGTGCTATTCACATTATTTGGACTCTCAAAAAACGGTTTTTTGATATTACTAAAAAGAATTCAAAAAATTTGAGCAACTTATCCTACTTTTCACAAGCGTATGTATTTTACCAAATACATAAAACTCAAATTTATAGAGATCTTCTTCAATATAAGGAAACATCTCTTTTTCTTAAGAAAGAAATAAAGGATTTTTTTGAAACAGAAGGAATACTTCATTTGGAATTAGGGCATAAAAATCTTTTTAATTACACAATTGTTGAATGGAAAAACTCTTTAAGTAAGTATTATCAATATGAATTATCACGGATTCAATGGTATCGATTAGTACCACACAAATGGCGAAACAGAGTGAATCAAAGATCTATTATGACTGAAAATAAAGATTTTCAAAAAAGTCATTCAGATGAAAAAGACCAATTAATTTTTTACAAAAAATTAATTAATTTTGAATCGAATTCCTTCTCCAATGAAAAATATACTATTAATTTTCAAAAATACTATAAATATGCACTTTTCTCATATCAATCCATTAATTATGACGATAGAAAGGATTCATATATTTCTGTATCACCATTATGGATAAATAATTCGCAAGAAAGTTGTTATAATTCCAATATATACAACATAAAGAAACGTGTCTTAGTTGATATGTCAGAGCGTATTATCCTTATATATAATTATATATATAATAATTTCGGACAGAACAAAAATATGACTCTAGATAAATTTCCAGATAAAAAATATTTTGATTGGAAAATTCTCTATTTGTGCTTTAGAAAGAAAAGGGATATTCATTCCTGGATCGATATCGATACCAATATCAACTTCAATAATAATACAAATACTAACACTAAAGTCAATAATTATCCAATAGTTGGTAAAATTGATAAAAAAGACCTTGTTTATCTTCAAATTGATAAAGATCAGAAACTCAAGATTTCAAAAAAAAAAAAAAGCCTTTTTGATTGGATGGGAATGAATGAAGAAATACTAAGGAGTTCGATTTTGAATCTAAAACTTTGGTTCTTTGGCGAATTTGTGCTTCTTTATAATACATATAAAATGAACCCCTGGGTAATCCCGGCCAAAGAACTTCTTTTCAATTTAAATGAAACCGTTAGTGAAAATAAAAACATTACTACAAATCAAAAAGAGAATCCCTTAAAATTACCCAAATTATCCAATGAAAATAAATCTATTAAATTAGAAAACAAGAATCAAGACAAAAAAGAATCCCTAGGTAAAAACAATGTTGAATTAAATATACAAAATAAAGAAACTCTTGAATCAATTTTCTCAACTCAAGAAAAAGATATTGAAGAAGATTCTGCAGGCTCAGATAGGAAAAAACGTCAAACGAGAAAACAATATAAGAGCAACACGGAGGCAGAACTTGATTTTGTCTTAAAAAGGTATTTACGTTTTCAATTGAGATGGAATAATTTTTTAAATCAAAAAATAACAAATAATATTAAAGTATATTGTCTCTTGCTTAGATTGGTAAATCCAAAAGAAATTGCTATATCCTCTATACAAGGTGGAGAAACAAGTCTAGATATTCTGATGATTCAAAAAGATTTTACTCTTAGAGAATTGATGAAAAAAAGAATATTAATTATCGAACCTGTGCGTTTGTCTATAAAAAACGACGGTCAATTTTTGATGTATCAAACTCTAAATATTTCGTTGGTTCATAAAAGTGAGTACCAACTTAATCAAAGTTACCGAGAAAAACACTATATTGATCGAAACAATTACACTAATTATATTGTAAGACATCCAAATCAAAGAATAACTGAAAATCGAGATTATGGTTTAGTTATTCCTGAACGTATTTTTTCCACTAAATGGCGTAGGGAATTAATAATTCGAATTTGTTTCAATAGAAATCTTATTTCGAACAATTCAGTATTTTGCAATAACGTAAAAAACTATGATCAAGTTTTGGATAAAAGTCAAAATATTTATAGGGATAAAATTGAACTAATTCAATTAAAATCCTTTCTTTGGCCTACTTACCGATTAGAGGATTTATCTTGTATGAATCGATATTGGTTTGATACCAATAATGGAAGCCGTTTTAGTCTGTTAAGGATATATATGTATATATGTATCCCCCGTTGAAAATTCGTGAATGATGCATTTCTCATATATATCTTTCAGGTCTGTATTTATTATATGAAACCGGGGGTTGTACACATTCCTTGTCTTCCATTTCCATTCCAATACGATAAATCAATGCATGGATCCATATCCAGTAGATAAATAATTAGATATTCAATTAGATCAAATAGGAATAGGTCAAAAAGATGTTCTCTTTTATCTGTATAAATATCTATTTTTTTTTTACTTATACTTTACTTAACTTAATTAAAATGAGAAAATGAATAGGATTATTTTTACTGATCGGTTAAATGGATTTTTGAATTTTAAAAAGGAAAAAAGAGTAGATTTTATCTTATGGTAAAAAAGAAAGTTATTTCGGTTATTTCAGAAGAAGAAAATCGGGGATCTATTGAATTTCAAGTCTTTCATTTCACCAATAAAATAAAAAGGCTTACTTCACATTTGGAATTTCACAGAAAAGACTATTTCTCGCAACGGGGTCTACGGAAAATCTTAGGAAAACGACAACGGCTGTTGTCTTATTTGTCAAATAAAAAAAGAGTTTCTTATAAAGAATTAATGAATCAACTGGATATTCGGGAATCAAAAACGCGTTAATTTTTTCATTTAAAAAAACAATGAAAATTGTTTATTTTATTTTTATTGAATTTTTTTTATCTAAAATTTAGACAAACTTCTTTTTGTTTTAAGCAGTTCATAAAAGAATGAATCGAGGAATAAACTATGAATGGAACAACTAAAAGAAAAGAACATATGATAGTCAATATGGGACCTCATCACCCATCAATGCACGGTGTTCTTCGTCTTATTCTTACTCTAGATGGCGAAGATGTTATTGATTGTGAGCCAATATTGGGTTATCTGCACAGAGGGATGGAAAAAATTGCCGAAAACCGAACAGTTATACAATATTTGCCTTATGTAACACGCTGGGATTATTTAGCTACTATGTTTACAGAAGCAATAACCGTAAATGGACCCGAGCAGATGGTGAATATTCAAGTACCTAAAAGAGCCAGTTATATCAGAGTGATTATGTTAGAATTGAGTCGTATAGCTTCTCATCTGTTATGGCTTGGCCCCTTTATGGCAGATATTGGTGCACAGACTCCCTTTTTCTATATTTTCAGAGAAAGAGAATTAGTATATGATCTATTTGAAGCTGCCACCGGTATGAGAATGATGCACAATTATTTTCGTATCGGAGGAGTAGGGGCCGATCTCCCTTATGGATGGATAGATAAATGTTTGGATTTCTGTGATTATTTTTTAACCGCTGTTTCTGAATACCAAAAACTTATTACGCGAAATCCCATTTTTTTAGAACGAGTTGAGGGTGTAGGTATTATTGGTGCAGACGAAGCAATAAATTGGGGTTTATCCGGACCGATGTTACGAGCTTGTGGAATTCAATGGGATCTTCGTAAAGTCGATCATTATGAATGTTATGGCGAATTCGATTGGGAAATCAATTGGCAAAAAGAAGGAGATTCATTAGCGCGTTATTTAGTCCGAATCAGTGAAATGAAGGAATCTATCAAAATTGTTCAACAGGCCCTCGAAGGAATTCCAGGTGGTCCTTATGAAAATTTAGAAATACGTTGCTTTGATAGAGAACGGGATCCAGAATGGAATGATTTTGACTATCGCTTCATTAGTAAAAAAACCTCTCCTACTTTTGAATTACCGAAGCAAGAGCTTTATGTAAGAGTTGAAGCCCCAAAAGGGGAATTGGGAATTTATTTAATAGGGGATCAGAGTGGTTTTCCTTGGAGATGGAAAATTCGTCCCCCCGGTTTTATCAATTTGCAAATTTTTCCTCAGTTAGTTAAAAGAATGAAATTGGCGGATATTATGACAATACTAGGTAGCATAGATATCATTATGGGAGAAGTTGATCGTTGAAATGATAATTGATACAAGAGAAGTACAAGATATCCACTCTTTTTCTAGATTAGAATCTTTAAAAGAGATCTATGGGATCATAGGGATCCTTTTACCTATTTTGATTCTTGTATTGGGAATCACAATAGGTGTACTTGTAATTGTGTGGTTAGAAAGAGAAATATCCGCCGGAATACAACAACGTATTGGACCGGAATACGCCGGTCCGTTGGGAATTCTTCAAGCGTTAGCAGATGGAACAAAACTTATTTTAAAAGAAACCCTTCTTCCGTCTAGAGGAGATGGTCGTTTATTCATTATCGGACCATCCATAGCAGTTATATCCATTTTCATAAGTTATTCAGTAATTCCTTTTAGCTATCAACTTGTTTTATCCGATCTCAATATCGGTGTTTTTTTATGGATTGCCTTTTCAAGTATTGTTCCGATTGGACTTCTTATGTCAGGATATGGGTCAAACAACAAATATTCCTTTTTAGGTGGTCTACGAGCCGCTGCTCAATCGATTAGTTATGAAATACCGTTGACTCTTTGTGTGTTATCAATATCTCTACGTGCGTGTCGTTATAACCTTTTCTTTAATTTCTTTAATTCTTTTTTGTAAGTAAGGAAGTTGAATAGGTATCTTCACTTTTTTATTCATCATTCAGGTTAAATTAACTAAATCAGATAGTTATATGAGTGAAAAAAAAACAGCTTCTAAATTAGCAGTAACAAGATTGAGTCTCATCTCCTAAGTACAAGAACGAAAAATAAAGTAAATTTAATATAAGCAAGACTTTTTACCCCATGGATTGGTTGATTAGTGATTAGTCATCCTGGCTTGAAGCGGGCTCAAAAGATCAACCGTATATAGTTTTCACTATTCTTGATATGTATTACTAGAACGGAGGGTTCGATAAAAATGAGTGGATGGTTAGGAACACAAAAATACATAAAGGATTAGTAATAGAAACTTTTATGTCAATTTTCAAAACGAAAATCTTTGGATAACATAAAAAGAACAATAATTGGGGCTTTCAATTTGTAGAAATAATCAAGCAGTACTCCTCACGATTGCAATCCAGAGTATGCTCCTACTCACAGATTAAAAAACAACTATCCGAAACGAAATAATCTTTTCTTGTTTTGAACTCCCTCTTTGAAAGAAGAATATGAACGAAAATTCATAGAGATCACTAAATAGCCTGCCTGCATTATTAAGACACTCATCTAATCTCTGATTTTTTTTTTCATAATAATCAAAAAAAGATGGCTATTGATATTCATAGAAAGAGTATTTTATTAAAAAGTTATTACTCAACAAAGAAAAATTCAAATTATTAAAGGACGAGATTAATTCATAAGTGCTTTTTGAGTTATTATATCTATATCATTATCATTCTGACATACAGAATTCCATCGGTCTAATTTTTGACCTTCCGGCGGGTGTTGATTCTATCTATATTTTGACCCCAAATAAAATCTATCACGATAAAAAATATCAACCCGGTACTTAGATTTCTTGATGGCCATCAAGGAGCCGTATGAGGTGAAAATCTCATGTACGGTTCTGGACTAGCGACGGGAACAGTGATGTTCCCACCGACTATTATTATCTAATAGTTCAAGTACAGTTGATATAGTTGAGGCGCAATCCAAATATGGGTTTTTAGGATGGAATTTGTGGCGTCAACCTATAGGGTTTATCATTTTTCTAATTTCTTCCCTAGCAGAATGTGAGAGATTGCCCTTTGATTTACCCGAAGCAGAGGAAGAATTAGTAGCAGGTTATCAAACCGAATATTCGGGTATCAAATTTGGATTATTTTATGTTGCTTCCTATCTCAATCTATTAGTTTCGTCGTTATTTGTAACAATTCTGTACTTGGGTGGTTGGAATATCTTTATTCCGTCCGTATTTTTTTCTGATCGAGTTGAAATAAATAAAGTAGGTAGGGTCTTTAGAATGACAATTGGTATTTTTATTACTTTAGCTAAAACTTATTTGTTCGTGTTCATTTCTATCACAACAAGATGGACTCTACCGAGACTAAGAATGGACCAACTATTAAATCTTGGATGGAAATTTCTTTTACCCATTTCTCTTGGTAATTTATTATTAATAACCTCTTCTCAACTCCTTTCACTCTAAACGAAAAAAGAATATGATATTCTCTATTTCTCACTTCTCATCAAACAAGAGAAAGAAACTAACATAAGATTATTTATAGATATTTACAATATGTTCCCGATGGTAACTGGGTTCATAAATTATGGCCAACAAGCAATACGGGCGGCAAGGTACATTGGTCAAGGATTCATCATTACCTTATCCCATGCAAATCGTTTACCTGTAACTATTCAATATCCTTATGAAAAGTTAATTACATCGGAGCGTTTCCGCGGACGAATCCATTTTGAATTTGATAAATGCATAGCTTGTGAAGTATGTGTTCGTGTATGTCCTATAGATCTACCCGTTGTTGATTGGAAATTGGAAACCGGTATGCGAAAAAAACGCTTGCTTAATTACAGTATTGATTTCGGAATTTGTATATTTTGTGGAAATTGCGTTGAGTATTGTCCAACAAATTGTTTATCAATGACTGAAGAATATGAGCTTTCTGCTTATGATCGTCACGAATTGAATTATAATCAAATCGCATTAGGTCGGTTACCGATGTCAGTAATTAACGATTATACAATTCGAACAGTTTTGAATTATCCTCAAATAAAAAATGCATTTCATGATTAAAGAGTAATTACTAATTACTATAGTAATGTATAGTCAGGTTCAATTTTATCTAATTGAAAGGAATCGTTCCTTATTTTTTTTTTTTTTTGCTCACTAAAACTCGAAATTGCAATTAATTGTTGATTAGTTAGTGAGAAGTGCAAATCAATTTGGATTGAAAATAGAATTTAATAATCTCTCTATTTATTTGGAAATAGTTTCCAGCTAACTTTTCTACTTGGTTTGGCGTAAGGGGGAACAAGATATTGGTATAGTAATTGGACCTAGACGTAATTCAAATCCATTAGAAACACCATTCCATTTTAATTGAATTCAATTAGGAGCATATCATAAAAAAAGAAAAAATTTTCTGGTCAGGTCAATAAAATCATGAAAAACATTTCAATTTTTTTTATCTTGTATATAGAATGGATTTGCCTGGACCAATACATGATTTTATTTTAGTTTTTCTGGGATCAGGTCTTCTATTAGGAGGTATAGGAGTGGTATTACTTAGCAATCCAATTTATTCGGCTTTTGCATTGGGATTGGTTCTTGTTTGCATATCGTTATTTTATATTTTATCAAACTCTCATCTTGTAGCGGCTGCACAGCTCCTTATTTATGTCGGAGCTATAAACGTTTTAATTTTATTTGCTGTCATGTTCATGAATGGTTCAGAATATTATAAAGATTTCGAACTTTGGACTATTGGGAATGGGATTACTTCGTTGGTTTGTACAAGTATTTTCATCGCCATAATTACCACGATTCTCGATACGTCTTGGTACGGAATTATTTGGACAACAAAATCAAACCAAATTATCGAACAAGATTTGATAGGGAATAGTCAACAAATTGGAATTCATTTATCAACGGATTTTTTTCTTCCATTTGAACTCATTTCAATAATTCTTTTAGTTGCTTTGATAGGTGCAATTGTTGTTGCCCGTCAATGAAAAATCTTTCTAACTATTAAGAACAATCAAAATTGAGATTTTCTCGCTCTTATCAAATCCATTTAGCTTTAATTTTTGAATTCTATTTCAATATCGATCTTTTTTTTTCTACTTGTTCTATTATAGTTAAGCGAAAGCCTTGGTTTATTGTTCATGGCGAAATGATTCAAAATTGATAAGGAGCTGATCAATGATACTCGAACATGCACTTGTTTTGAGTGCCTATTTATTTTCGATTGGTATCTATGGATTGATCACGAGTCGAAATATGGTTAGGGCTCTTATGTGTTTGGAACTTATCCTGAATGCAGTTAATATAAATTTCGTAACATTTTCGGATTTGTTTGATAGTCGACAATTACAAGGAGATATTTTCTCTATTTTTGTTATAGCTATTGCCGCAGCCGAAGCGGCTATTGGGTTAGCTATTGTTTCATCAATTTATCGTAATAGAAACTCAACTCGTATCAATCAATCGAATTTATTGAATAAATAAGTAATAAGTACTACTAATTTCATTTATTTAAAAAATTCGAATATTCATCAATTATTTAATACTAAATGTAAAAATGTAATAAATCAAAGTATCTTAGCCAACCCAGGAGTCGCGATCCATAATTCGATTGATTGTTAAAATAATGATAAAATCATTGATTCGTCTGGTATATAAATATATGATTTATATATAAGTTTACTAAATCGAAGATTTATGGTATTCAAAAAATGAGAGATCCAATGTCACATTCAGTAAAGATTTATGATACATGTATAGGATGTACTCAGTGTGTCCGAGCCTGCCCAACCGATGTATTAGAAATGATTCCTTGGGATGGATGTAAGGCTAAGCAAATTGCTTCTGCTCCACGAACGGAGGACTGTGTTGGTTGTAAGAGATGTGAATCCGCTTGCCCAACGGATTTTTTGAGCGTGAGGGTTTATTTATGGCATGAAACAACTCGAAGCATGGGGCTAGCTTATTAATATAATAAGTTTCAGAAAAAACTACTTTAAACAAACTGAATTTTCAATTTTTTTTTAATACAATTGATTTTTTTTATCGACAAAAAAACCCGTTCTTTTTCGAGAACGGGTTTTGGGGTCTAATTCTATCTTGTCTTTACCACGAATTATTTTCCTTGGTTAACAATAATTGTAGGTTTACCAATATTAGCGGGTTCTTTAATTTTCTTTCTACCTCATAGAGGAAATAAGGTAATAAGGTGGTATACCATATCCATTTCTATTTTTGAACTCCTTTTAACGACCTATACATTCTGTTATCATTTCCAATTGACCGATCCATTAAATCAACTAGCAGAGGATTATAAATGGATTAATTTTTTTGATTTTAACTGGAGATTGGGAATAGATGGGCTTTCTATAGGAACCATTTTACTGACGGGATTTATAACCACTTTAGCTACTTTAGCAGCCTGGCCGGTTACTCGGGATTCCCGATTGTTCCATTTCCTGATGTTAGCAATGTACAGCGGTCAAATAGGATCATTTTCTTCTCACGATCTTTTACTTTTTTTTCTCATGTGGGAGTTCGAATTAATTCCCGTTTATTTACTTCTATTGATATGGGGAGGACAGAAACGTCTGTATTCAGCTACAAAATTCATTTTATACACTGCGGGGGGGTCTATTTTTCTATTAATAGGCGTTTTTGGTATTGGCTTATATGGTTCGAATGAACCAACATTAAATTTTGAAATATTAGCTAACCAATCGTATCCTGTAGCACTAGAATTACTATTTTATTCTGGATTTTTTATTGCTTTTGCAGTCAAATTACCGATCATACCCTTACATACATGGTTACCAGACACCCATGGGGAGGCACATTACAGTACTTGTATGCTTCTAGCTGGAATTTTATTAAAAATGGGAGCATATGGTTTGGTTCGGATCAATATGCAATTATTCCCCCATGCTCATTCTCTATTTTCTCCCTGGTTGATTATAGTAGGTGCAATACAAATAATCTATGCAGCTTCAACATCTCCTGGTCAACGTAATTTAAAAAAAAGAATAGCCTATTCCTCCGTATCTCATATGGGGTTCATAATTATCGGAATTGGAGCGATAACCGATACGGGGCTTAATGGAGCCCTTTTACAAATGATTTCTCACGGATTTATTGGTGCTGCTCTTTTTTTCTTGGCAGGAATGACGTATGATAGAATACGTCTTGTTTATCTCGACAACATGGGTGGAATGGCGATTTTCCTTCCAAAAATATTCACACTGTTCAGTATCTTATCAATGGCTTCCCTTGCATTACCCGGCATGAGTGGTTTTGTTGCCGAATTGATAGTCTTTTTTGGAATAATTAGCAGCCAACAATATTTTTTAATTCCAAAAATACTAATTACTCTTCTAATGGCAATTGGAATGATATTAACTCCTATTTATTTATTATCGATGTTACGTCAAATGTTCTATGGATACAAGATTTTGAATGTGCAAAATTCTTATTTTTTTGATTCTGGGCCGAGAGAATTATTTATTTTAATCTCTATTCTTCTACCAATAATAGGTATTGGTATTTATCCGGATTTCATTCTCTCACTCTCAGTTGAGAAGGTCGAAGCTATTATATCTACATATTTTTATCGATCGTTTTCATGAATAAAATAAGAAAAAATTAAGAATTCTATTCTTTCTTTTTCGTTTTGCAATTTTACAATGAAAAATAAAAATTAACTAAAGTCAAAATGACTTGAAATTTTGACTAGATGGATTTATTTTTGCGAGAACCTTTTGAATCAATTAGTGTAGTGATTCAAACGGTTCTCGACATCTTCCCTGAAGTATGGAGTTTTTTTTTTCTTATATTCTTTAACTTAATATTTAATAATTTAGTATTTCAAATTTTGATTTTATTATCATTTTTTTGAAAATGTTTTATGTTTCTATTTGTAAGAATCTTTTTCAATTTGATTTCATGTTAATGAAAATTAAAGGAACCATAACTATGTAACCCTATTCCTAATAAATTGACCCAAAAATAGCATATCCAAATTATAAGAAAGCCCATAGAAGCCACAATCGCGCAATTTAGACTTTTGAACTTTTTTTTATTTGTTTGAGTATGTAAATAAATTGCAAATATAATCCAAGTAATAAATGACCAAGTTTCTTTTGGGTCCCAATTCCAATATGATCCCCATGCCTCATTAGCCCATACTGATCCTGAAAGAATCCCGATGTTTAAAAAGATAAACCCTAGACTAATAATACGATAACTCCACTGATCTAATTGTTGAATTAGTTGAGCTCTGTAATAATTTCTCGCAGAACAAGAGAAGTTGTTTATTAAAACATTCCGCTTTTCATCCATATATTGGATCTTGTTAAATGAAAATGACTCGTTTACGAAATTTTTCAAAATCATTTGAAATGAAAATGAAATGACTAAAAGAGCTACTGATAATAATGATCCGCATAAAAGAGCTGCATAGCCCAATATCATCATACTTACGTGCATCATTAACCACTGGGATTGAAGCGCGGGTACTAATATTACAGATTGATGTATTTCGGTTAAAAGACCTGAAGTGGTAAAGCCGTGTAGAAAAATTGTACTTGGCGAGGTTATTGCGCTTAAATAATTGGTATATTTTTTAAAATATGGAACGATAGAAATAAGGGAGAAACTCCATGAAAGAAAAATGAATGATTCATATAAATCACTTAATGGGAAATGCCCCGAATAAATCCAACGAGTGATTAATAATCCCGTTATACAGAAAAAAGTAGCTATAATGCCTTTTTCTGACGAATAATATAGTCCTACGATTTCATCAACGGATAAAATTATCAAAAAAATTGTAATTACAATTGAAACGATTGAAAATGATATATGAGTTAATATATGTTCTAAGGTGGAAAATATCATAAAAATTCTCAAATAAAAAAAAGTATAGAAAATGATACGGAATCCGATCTGGAATTGCATTTATTATATATAGAACTTATTGTCTTTCTTTTCGAAGATAGCCTGCCGCCACTCGGACTCGAACCGAGATGCTCTAGCACTGCTTCCTAAGAGCAGCGTGTCTACCGATTTCACCATAGCGGCGTACGCGAAATAATAATAAGCTTTTTTTATTTAGTTGTCGAGATTGAAATTCAAAAAGTTAATTAAATTAATGACAAAAAATTCCTTTCGTTGTACTCCATATTGAAACATTCCAAAATATTACCATAATTCAATTCTTATTTAGTAATTCAATTATTAAAACGGCTATTCGAAATTTAAGTAGCTTGATGGGGAAAATAAGAATCCCCATCGGGAAAGACTACAATAAAAAAATACCATTTTTTTATTATTTATTATAAGTTTGATTAGTGGATTGTTGCACAAAAAAACTTTTTGAATTATCCGTAGAAATAGATTTCGCTAATGAAAAAGCCCTCAATGCTGTAAAATAGGCTTTTATTTTCCAAATATTCTTACGAATATGTTTTTTTGATATAGAAGTACGTTTTTTTGGAACTGCCATGAAAAAATAAATTTGAAAAAATTCTTTTTTTTATCTAGTTGAATGTGAAAGACATTTATTGTTCAAACAATTTCATTTATTTTTCAATTTTTTTTATCTTGATTCCATTCAATCCAACTAAATATCTGACAAGACACAAAAGAGAAAAATAACAAAGTTTTTATATATCTATGTTTATTTTTGTCGTGTTTTATATTTATATCCGTATCAAAATAGAATCAAAGGTGAAAAAAGGAATCCTTGCTCATTGATTTTGATCCATGGTAGGTATCGAAAGAAAAATGTCGGATATTCTAATAGTCTTTTCGACAATTCTAAAAAAATTCCATGTGTTTTATATAATTTATATTAATGGAAAACAAAAGGAATGTATAAAATACTCTGTGTATATTTGTTGTATGGAATTATCAATTTTTCGTCTACGGATAGAAAAAATTATCGTAATACCTAATGGTAATTGAATTGTTTTATATCTTTAGTAAGTAGAAAGATCTTCGTTATAACTTAGCTAATTTATTTAGATTTAGTTAGATAAGTTATTATAGATAACTATTTATAGTAATAAAAGTTTATTATTATTTTTTCTTTATATAAATAACTATTTATATAAAGAAAAAATAGTATTAGTATTTTTAGTTAATTTTTTATTTTTATTTCATTTTCGATTGCACTATTAGCCTGATCCTATTTATTCTAACTTCCTTCTTCCTCTGAATATTCGAAGGATTTGAGAAAGAATAATTCAGAATAAAATAAGAATAAAAGATAAAAGGTTTTTTTATGGACTATACATATCCCTATTCATGGATTATACCTCTCATTCCACTTCCCATTCCTATGTTAATAGGCGTTGGACTTATCGTTTTTCCAATGGCAACAAAAAATCTTCGACGTATGTGGTCCTTTCCTAATATCTTTCTACTAAATGGAGTTGTGCTCCTTTCGGTCTATCTATCTATTCAGCAAATAAATAAAAGTTCTATCTATCAATATGTATGGTCTTGGACAATTAATAATGATTTTTCTTTAGACTTCGGTTACTTAATAGATTCGCTTGCTTCGATTATGTTAATATTAATTAGTACGGTTGGAATTCTGGTTCTTTTTTATAGTGACAATTATATGTATCATGATCAGGGATATTTGAGATTTTTTTCTTATATGAGTTTTTTCACTACCTCCATGTTGGGATTAGTTACTAGTGTGAATTTGATACAAATTTATATTTTTTGGGAATTAGTTGGAATGTGTTCTTACCTATTAATAGGTTTTTGGTTCACACGACCTATTGCGGCGAATGCTTGTCAAAAAGCCTTTGCAACGAATCGTGTAGGCGATTTTGGTTTATTATTAGGGATTTTGGGACTTTATGCTATAACGGGTAGTTTCGAATTTAGAGATTTATTCGAAATAGTAAATAAATTAGTTTATAATAATGAGGTAAATTTTGTATTTCTTACTTTGTGTGCCTTGCTTTTATTTACAGGTGCAGTTGCCAAGTCTTCTCAATTCCCCCTTCACATATGGTTACCCGATGCCATGGAAGGTCCCACTCCTATTTCGGCTCTTATACATGCCGCTACTATGGTTGCAGCAGGTATTTTTCTTGTAGCTCGCCTCCTTCCTCTTTTTATAATTATACCTCATATAATGAATTTGATTTCTTTGATAGGTATAGTAACACTACTATTCGGAGCTACTTTATCCCTTGCTCAAAAAGATATTAAAAGAAGTTTGGCGTATTCTACGATGTCCCAGCTGGGTTATATGATGTTAGCTTTAGGAATGGGATCGTATCAGGCGGCTTTATTTCATTTGATTACTCATGCTTATTCGAAAGCATTATTGTTTTTAGGATCCGGATCTATTATTCATTCAATGGAAGCTATTGTTGGATATTCTCCCGATAAAAGTCAGAATATGGTTCTTATGGGAGGGTTGAAAAAGCATGTACCAATCACAAAAACTGCTTTTTTAATAGGTACGCTTTCTCTTTGTGGTATTCCACCTCTCGCTTGTTTTTGGTCCAAAGACCAAATTCTTAACGATAGTTGGTTGTATTCTCCGGTTTTTGCAATTATAGCTTGTTTCACAGCAGGATTAACCGCATTTTATATGTTTCGAATCTATTTACTGACTTTTGAGGGACATTTAAACATTCATTTTAAGAATTATAGTGGTCAAAAAAGTGGTTCCT